ATGGTTCTTACATATGATTTTTGAATTTATTCAGAAGTAATTCGTCGAGATCGTGCACCTTTTTTCCTATTTATCCTAAATATACTATAACTATAAATAACTATAAATAAAGTAAAGTGCAGCCGGATGGATCCAACCTATTCTTGAAATACACAACCCGCACACACTCCCTTTCCAAAAAAAATCAATACACCAATCACTACACTTAGATTTATTGGATTTGTTGCTAAAATATCGGTATTAAACCCGAAACCCCCGGCGGATGGCCAATGGCGTGAGAAAACGAAAGAATCGGTTACATTTTTCATATGCTTTCCTCTTATAGATAGGACTGACAAAGAACTTTGTTCTTTTTCTATTACTTCGCTCGCCCCTTTCTTTTTTGATCAATTTATTTATTTTTAATTGAATTTCCCCCTTTTTAATGGGAATAGATTAAATCTAGTAATTTCATTTAGGTTAGGTCTTAGGTCTCATTTCAATTGTGAAATATATCGTTTGTGGAAACGTTTCCTAAAAGGAAAAAGGTTTCCATTGTACTAAGCTAAGGACGGGAAGGAAGAAAGCGAGTGATCTGGTAATTCCTCATCCTCAAAGCAGTCTTTCCTGTAGTCTCAACAAATAAGTAATTATAGGAGTAAAGTGTTGATATAATTCAAAGAAGCAAACGACAATTTAATTTCAAGTTAATAAAGAAAAAAAGTAAAATAAGTATGTAATCTAAGGTACTTTTTTACATTTCTAGGATTAAACAAAAGGATTCGCAAATAAAAGCGCTAATGCCACAACCAGTCCGTAAATTGTTAAAGCTTCCATAAAAGCTAGACTAAGCAATAAAGTACCTCGTATTTTACCCTCTGCTTCTGGTTGTCTCGCAATACCCTCTACAGCTTGGCCTGCAGCAGTACCTTGACCAACTCCGGGTCCAATAGAAGCAAGTCCTACGGCCAATCCAGCAGCAATAACGGAAGCGGCAGAAATCAGTGGATTCATGGTAAGTTCCTCGCACCAAAAAAAAAGAAATGGTTAATGATACAATCAACCAATGAATTATTACTTAATTTTATCATTAAGTTTGATCATTAAGATCTATTGGGTCGGAGTAACTAAAAACTAATGATAATATTACTGAATCGTCAGAACTACTTCGATATCTCGTTTTTTGTTTCTACCCATGATGAAGTTTTTGTAAATCCATATACATATGGCTCTAGTTATTGCATTTCTTTCTTTCCAACCATTCTTTCATTCCATCCTTCGTTCTTTACTCTTCTATATCCTTGAGTTCATCTGTTTTTTCATCCAATCCACAATCACAAATGAAACAGAAGAAAGGACTTGACTTATCTTGTAATCCATCTAATCTAAATGCAGTAAACTGCAATCAAATCAATATATGCAATCATCAATATATGCAATGGATATCAATATGATCGATATCAACGATATCAATATATCAATATAACGATATCAATATGTATATCAATACATATATATATATATATATATTTTTTTTTTTTATTTATTTTGCTATATATATTGCTATCTATATATATTGCTATATATATATTACATATATATAGCATATAGTTAGATATATATATAGTTAGTTAGTATATAGGTAAGGCATAAGGACTTCTATTTATATATAGATAGGACTATATAACTAGTGAATATCTAATATTACATATACATATTACATATACATTTCTTTCTTCCATAACGTAAACTGGCCACATTTTATATTGAATCGGATTATAGAATCATTCCTCGAAACCCACACAAAAAGTGGCTGGACTTATAGACATTACATACATCTAGTGTGACCTCCCCAACCCATCTTTTTTTTTTACAATTCCGTAATATCGTTCATCTTCTCTCCTACGACTCTAGGTCATATATTCATACGTATTTATATCTATTATGTTCTCCAACCAAGCAGATTATCTTGAACCATGCATGAATTGGGATAAGCTAAAAAAAAAGACTATTTCGAAAACTAGTCAATGATGACCCTCCATGGATTCGCCTATATAAGCCGCGGCTAACGTTGCAAAAATAAGAGCTTGAATACCACTTGTAAATAATCCAAGAAACATGACAGGTATAGGAACTACTGAAGGGACTAAAGAAACAAGAACAACAACTACTAATTCATCAGCCAATATATTCCCGAAAAGTCGAAAACTAAGAGATAAGGGTTTTGTGAAATCTTCTAGGATGTTAATTGGTAAAAGTATTGGAGTTGGTTTGATGTATTTCTCGAAATAACCCAACCCTTTTTTGGTAAGACCTGCATAAAAATATGCCACTGACGTGGGTAAAGCTAAAGCAACAGTAGTATTTATATCATTCGTGGGCGCAGCTAACTCCCCATGAGGTAACTGTATGATTTTCCAAGGTAAAAGGGCACCTGACCAATTAGAAACAAAAATAAATAGGAACATAGTTCCAATAAAGGGAACCCAAGGTCCATATTCTTCTCCAATCTGGGTTTTGCTCAAGTCTCGAATAAATTCAAGGACATATTCAAAGAAATTCTGACCGTCGGTCGGAATGGTTTGTGGATTCCGAACAGCTATGATGGCTGAACCTAACAAGATAGCAATTACGACCCAAGAAGTGATAAGTACTTGGGCATGGATTTGTAAACCTCCTATTTGCCAATAGAAATGTTGGCCTACTTCTACACCCGATATATCGTATAACCCCTTGAGTGTTTTAATGTAACATGGTATAACATTCATATTGTCCTCTGATAGAAATTGAACTTCAAAAAAGGAATTAGTTTGATTCAACCATTTCTTTCTCAACTCACCAACTTGAATCATTAATCATATATTTAGGATACCAAGAAATCACATAACATCATAATATATATCAATATCCCCAGTTCTTTTTTTTATCTATTTTTAAAAATTCAAAAAAAAAGTAACCGATCCAATAAATCTATGGGGTTGCCCAATAATTAACATTAACTAATTTTATTATTCTTAATCTTAATCATAATCAACGATTTCTTATATAGCTAGAACGACCTTCACAAATTGCGGATACTAATTTGTTAAGAATCAATCGAATTGAAGCTATAGCGTCATCGTTGGCTGGAATCGAAATATCTGCAAGATCTGGGTCACAATTTGTATCAATTAAACAAATCGTTGGAATCCCCAAAATGGCACATTCTCGAAGAGCCGTATATTCTTCTTGCTGATCAACGATGATCACAATATCAGGCAATCCCGTCATATATTTGATCCCACCGAGATATGTTTGCAAGGTAGATAATTTTCTCTTCAACATTGCTGCATCTCTTTTGGGGAGACGGTTGAGTTTCCCCATCTTTTCTTCTGCTCTTAAGTCCCTGAACTTATAAAGTCTCGTTTCCGTAGTGGACCAATTCGTTAACATACCACCGAGCCATTTTTGATTAATAAAATGAGACCGGGCCCTTATTGCAGCTGATGCTACTGAATCCGATGCTTTATTTTTGGTACCGACGATTAAGAAGTTTTTTCCCCTACTTGCTGCATCAAAAACTAAATCACAGGCTTCTGATAAAAAACGAGCAGTTCTAGCGAGATTTGTAATATGAATACCTTTACGCTTTGCAGAAATGTAAGGGGCCATTCTAGGATTCCATTTCTTAGTACCATGACCAAAATGAACTCCTGCTTCCATCATCTCTTCCAAATTGATGTTCCAATATCTTCTTGTCATTTTTTCCCACACTTCCTTTTTGTTTTTTCTTTTTCGTATTATTAACAAAGAGACGAGGTACCTTGAAATAAATAATTGTTCCGATGGAACCTTCTACCGGGGATTGACCATTGATACACGGCACAAACCATAAATTTTTTTAATTACTTATTTTATTTATTACCAAATCAATAATCAGACCAGTATAGTTAAAAGATAGTTAAAGTGAAAATGAATCCGCTCTTAGGAATCATTAAATCGCATAAATGATTGTTCTGATGTCTCATGTAAATTTGTCTCATGGAAATTGTTTGTCGCGTAAGAACAAAATAATTCTCTATGGTGTAACAAAATATCTCTCATTTCCAACTCGAATAGATTTTTTCTTTTGATTTCCAAATAAATGTTTTTGTCTTGCCTTGAACGGTGCACAAATTTTTGGAATCCGGTACCAACAGGTATAATCCCCCCCAGAACAACGTTCTCTTTCAGGCCTTTCAACCAATCAATACGGCCTCGTAGAGCAGCTTTTGCTAAAACTCGAGCGGTTTCTTGAAAACTTGCTTCGGATATGAAACTTTGAGTATTCAGAGACGCTCTTGTTATTCCCAATGAGATTGCCCGATAACAGATCGATTCGTCCAAAGCGCGCCCTGCTCGTTCCGCTCGCAACAATCCGATTAATTCTCCAGGCGAAAAAACATTAGACATTCCATCTTCTGAAACCAACACTTTTGATGTTACTTGACGTACAATAATCTCTATATGTCTATTATGGATCTGTACCCCCTGGGATCGATAAACCTTTTGGATCTTATTAACCAAAGAGATACGACTTTGGGCTATGGTTAGCTCAGCTCCAATCAAAAACCCCCAGGGGATCCCAAGAATTCTTGGTATACGCTCGTTCCAACCTTCAACTCTCCTTTCGAGGTTCATCGATATTGAATCAATCGAACGCACTTCTAAGATTTGTTCTACTTTTGGAAGACCTTGCGTTATGTCACCAGATCTCGATTTTTCATATATAAATGTAACTAATGTATCTCCTTCGTAAAGGATTTTCCCATAATGACCATGAACAGTTGCTCCAGGAGTAGCCAAATAAGACTTAGCCGATCTTATAACTAAAAAGTCGACATTAACAATTAAAATTTGACCAGATTTTTTTACGTGTGGTTCGTATTTAAATAGACATACATTTTCACAAATAAATTGTCCAAGGCTAATTTTGATCGATGTCTCTTCACAATAATCATGATGGAGAAAGCACCAATTCAAATGGAATGGGTTCAAAATGA